TCGTATTAACCAACCAAAGTTTGCTTCAGTCATTATATATTGAACAGAAGCAAAAGCCTCAGTAACGGTTGGACGATAGTAAAAAGTCATAGCAAACCCCGTAGCTACTTGTACTAAAAAACAAGTAAGCGTAATTCCTCCTAGACAATAAAAAATGTTGACATGAGGAGGAACATATTTACTAGTTATATCATCTGCAATCGCCTGAATCTCGAGACGTTCTTCGAACCAATCATAGACTTTATTGAGATAGGTAATTCACAGAAATTCCCCCTCTAAGAACCGTATATGAGAATTTCATCTCGTACAGCTCAAGCAAAGACACCAAACAAAATACTGATTGAAAGGGATATAGAATAGACTTCTTAATCCCCGATTTTCTCTTTTCAAAAGAGACGAAGGAATAAAAATCCGAAAGTTATTTTTGTGGTGATAATGCCAAAATATCAAGTCGGCTCATTCATCTTTATGTTGATTGTTACTACAGGCCTCTTGAATATTCTCTTTCCCTATTTTTTCTTTGATTTTTTCTTTTTTTTTTTATGTGTAATGTGGCCTTTACTTTTTTTATGTGTAATGTGGCTTTTACTATTGTTTTTTTTATCATTGATAGGAATTTCTCTTGTTAAGATCCTATTAATCGATTGAAACCCCAGATTCATACTAGAACCACGATGATTCAAAAAAACCCCAAAGCTAAACCAAAAGATTCCGTGAGTAAGAACCATTGGATCATCACTTATTCAATCAATGGGATAGGTATAATGACTAAAAATGCAACTAAAAATACAAAAAAATGTCTATGTTGGTTAAACAAAATAGGCATAAACAGGAGTTTGAAAGAAGAAAAATCGTTCGATTTCTAACTTCTAATTCTTTCTTTTCAAAGAAATTTTTTTTTGAATCCGATCGAGAGGTCTAAATATTAAATATGAATCATAGTTCAAATATTTCTTATATATTCCGTGTTCCAGATACCAGAATGAATATCCGACGAGTTAGAACCATCTCTATCCGAATAAGATGACAGACTCATTCTCTGTATTATTAATAGGATCAATTATAACAAGTCACACACTCATATTCCGGAAATACAGAAAGAAAGAAATTCCGCGATCGAACTACCAAAAAAGGGGGTTACAAATAAAAAAGGGAACCCAAAAAATTCACTTTGTATTGAAAGGCTAGAACTTTCTGGTTCTTTTGGATTTCATTTTCTTGTGGATTTAATTCATTGAAATTCCATCCAGTAAAACAGAAGAATTATAAATTTCCAAAATAATAGATAGGAATATTGCAAATAAAGCCATTGCAACTCCCATCAAAGGAGTAGTTCCCCATCCAGGAGCTACTTTACCATATTCCGAATTCAATGGTTTCAATAAAGCCCCTACGGTAGTAGGTTTTGGACGAGCTCTAGAGCTACCCTCAACGGTTTGTGTAGCCATAAATCCGATTGTATTCATTGAGATCTGTTGACTTTGTATACCATTCCGTTGTAAATAAAGGATTTTTATCATAGATCCATTGTGGTCTTGAAATTATATAATAATGGAAACAGCAACCCTAGTCGCCATCTTTATATCTGGTTTACTTATAAGTTTTACAGGGTACGCTTTATATACCGCTTTTGGGCAGCCCTCTCAACAATTAAGAGATCCTTTCGAGGAACACGGGGACTAGTTGAAGTAACGAGCCTTCCTGTATTGGAAGGTTCGTTACTTCAATTGAGATAATGAAAAATCATTTCATCTTTTTAGTTGGAACTTTAGGAGGTTCCCGAAAAAAGATAGCGAAAAAAATTATCCCTAGAGTCGAGACTAATAGAAATGTATAAACCAATGCTTCCATAGATTCGATTGTGGTTTACAATTATAGCTTTCATACCTGTTTAGTTGGGATTATTTTCCCGATAATGATAAAAAAAAAGAGTCAAAACAAAAAAGGTCAGTCATTCAAATCAAGATTTCTCTAGTATACTATATCAAATAATAAAAAAAATAGAGGCCGAAAATAACAAAGCAATGGTGTATTAGACTCCTTGTCTTCTTGTAGTCGGATCCCCAAGTTTTTGGAATGCTCCAAATTCTACTTGAGCATCTAAATCTGGGTCAATACCAGCAAAAACATCTCTGAACAAGGTTCTGGCCCCATGCCAAATGTGCCCAAAGAAGAAGAGTAGGGCAAAGGAAGCATGTCCAAAGGTAAACCAACCCCTTGGACTACTACGAAAAACACCATCAGATTTCAAAGTAGCACGATCTAATTCGAAAATTTCACCCAATTGAGCGCGTCTAGCATATTTTTTCACAGTAGCGGGATCGCTATAACTAACTCCGTTGAGTTCGCCACCATAAAATTCAACAGTTACACCTACTTGTTCAACGCTATACTTAGATTCCGCTCTTCTAAAAGGAACGTCAGCTCTAACAATTCCGTCCCCATCTATCAAAACGACTGGAAATGTTTCAAAAAAAGTAGGCATACGACGTACAAAGAGTTCACGCCCTTCTTTATCTCTAAAAATAGGGTGTCCTAACCATCCAACAGCTATTCCATCGCCGTTGTCCATTGAGCCCGCTCTAAATAATCCTCCTTTTGCCGGATTATTCCCAATGTAATCATAAAAAGCTAATTTCTCAGGAATTTTCGACCAAGCTTCTGATAAACTTTGATTTTCGGCTAGCCCAGCACTTACTCTTCGATATATTTCTTGTTGAAAGTATCCCTGATCCCATTGATAACGAGTGGGGCCAAATAATTCGATCGGGGTAGTTGCCGAACCATACCACATAGTTCCGGCAACAACAAAAGCTGCAAAAAAGACAGCAGCGATACTACTCGAAAGAACGGTTTCAATATTGCCCATACGTAATCCTTTGTATAGACGCTGAGGCGGACGGACACTAAGATGGAATAGGCCTGCTAATATACCCAATGTCCCTGCTGCAATATGATGAGAAGCTATTCCTCCTGGAACAAAAGGATCAAAACCTTCCACGCCCCATGCTGGACTTACAGGTTGTACTTTTCCAGTTAGTCCATAAGGATCGGACACCCATATTCCAGGACCATACAAACCTGTTACATGAAATGCGCCAAAACCAAAACAAGCCACCCCAGAAAGAAATAAATGAATTCCAAAAATCTTAGGCAAATCCAAAGAAGGTTTTCCTGTACGTTCATCAGAAAATATTTCTAGATCCCAATACACCCAATGCCAAATAGCTGCCAAAAAGCACAAGCCAGAAAACACGATATGCGCTCCGGCCACACCTTCGTAACTCCAAATACCCGGATCTGTTATAGTCCCCCCTGTAATACTCCAACCGCCCCATGAATTGGTTATTCCTAAACGAGTCATGAAAGGTATAACGAACATACCCTGTCTCCACATTGGATCAAGAACAGGGTCAGAGGGATCAAAAACTGCTAATTCATATAGAGCCATCGAACCGGCCCAACCAGCAACCAGAGCTGTATGCATTATATGGACAGAAATCAACCGGCCGGGATCATTCAATACGACGGTATGAACACGATACCAAGGCAAACCCATGGAAATACCCCTTTATCAAAGATAAATGACACTATGTAACTTTATTGCATTGGAAAATACTATAGACTAGTCAATGGACCCCTTTTGTTCAATGGATTCTCTCGGAACAAGGGTTAATGTTTGTTCTATTCTGTTGGTAATAATGGAACAATTATGGTTGTAGGAACAAAAAGAAACAAATCTATTCTATACCCGATAAGTAGCAATACGCAATGGGGAGTTGATACCATCTTCGCTCAGTGAATACTTTAATACTTGTAATACTTGTTCATTATTGGAAGGCTATATTCGTAAGAAATTTTCTTCATTTATTCTATCTTTTTTTTTTTTTCACTAAACTTTTCTAATCTATGCAGAAAATATTATAAAGGTTGATATTATGAAGACAATAACCCTATTATTACGTTTCCATATCAAAGTGAAATATAGTACTTAATTCTTTTTTTTTTTTTTCATTTAATGCCTATTGGTGTTCCAAAAGTTCCCTTTCGAAGTCCTGGAGAGGAAGATGCATCTTGGGTTGACGTATAGTGCGACTTGTCAGATATATTGGGTCATATGGAATTTCCCCGTTCTCTCTTCCGATTGAGATATCCTCCCTTTCGCCCAACAAGAAAGATTATTTGAAGCATCACAAATTTGGAGCGTGAAATGCAATTAGATCTATAGGAGGATTCCGATTAATTAGAATAATTTATGGTTGGCTTGGTTAGACCAATAAAATGAAGTATCCAGGCTCCGTTTATAAAAACCCCAATCCCAATTGCTAATATATTGAAGATTCCTACTTGTATTATATATTTTATTTACTTTTGTTATAACTTAACCATTTTTATTTTAAATTTAAAATAAAAAAAGGTTGAATATTTAATTTGTCGAAAGAAAAAATATGAAATGAAAAAAAAGGGGAATTCTTAACAAAAAAAAAACACAAGTGATATTGGAAGCATTTGTCCTATATGTGCAAATCGAAATCGGTCAGATCTTTACCCGGAGTAGAGCATAAACCTAAAAAAAATTAAAGAGACCCGTTCAAGAACAAGAAAATGACATCGTGATTTGGATTGGATCTCGATGAAACAATACATCAATGAAAAGTGAGTTTGATAAGTTTCAGTTTAATAAATTCTATTTTTTTTCTATTTTTAATAGTTATATGAGGAATTAGGCAAAGGCGAAAAAAGGAATAGAATCTACACATTGATTTTCTCACAATTTTTTTTGAACCGTATGCGTCAAAAGGTGCATGTACGGTTCCTAAGGGATACAATTTTACCCTAATCAACCGACTTTATCGAGAAAGATTACTTTTTTTAGGCCAAGAGATCGATAGCGAGATCTCGAATCAACTTATTGGTCTTATGGTATATCTCAGTATCGAGGATGATACCAAGGATTTGTATTTATTTATAAATTCTCCTGGCGGATGGGTAATACCCGGAATAGCTATTTATGATACTATGCAATTTGTGCGACCAGATGTACATACAATATGCATGGGGTTAGCTGCTTCAATGGGCTCCTTTATCCTGGTCGGAGGAGAAATTACCAAACGTTTAGCATTCCCTCACGCTCGGCGCCAATGATTTTTTTATTTGAGAGAAAACAAGAAAACTATGCCTTCACCGTATGAAATATTAATATTAAGTAATAATAGCATGGCACTTTGAATTCGATATGATAAATGAGAAAATTTTATCTCTATTTTCAAAACATTAGATTATGTATCGAAAGAGTAGTATGAGATCAAGAGTATTCCCGATTTTTTTATCAGGAGTCTTTTTCAGCGTCACAAACTTTTCTTCATACCAAAACAAAAAAACTCTTAACAATATTTCTGTTTGAAAGAGTACGAAAAAAAGAATTTCTTCCTTATTTTTTTTTTTCGGATCAAAAAAAAGAAACTTTGGGATTGCTGAATTACAGACGAAATAAATATATAAAGCAACGGAGCCATCATAGTATTTTTTAACTCCTCTGAAAAGAAGGGTGGTAATTGGATCATTTACTGATCTGGATCTGATCGATCCTATTTTTCTCTTTCTTCGACGTAAAAAAAAGTAAATTCCATTATAGAGCCGTATGCAATGTGGAAAAGATGCACGTACGGTTGTTCAATTCTATCTTTTTTATTGTTTTCCTAGTATATATTTTTTGTCTTCGCCCCATCATACGAGATAGAAGAACCCCTTTTAGGGTACATCATCAGGGTAATGATTCATCAACCTGCTAGCTCTTTTTACGAGGCACAAACAGGAGAATTTATCCTGGAAGCGGAAGAATTATTGAAATTGCGCGAAACCCTTACAAGGGTTTATGTACAAAGAACAGGCAAACCCTTATGGGTTGTATCCGAAGATATGGAAAGAGATGTTTTTATGTCAGCAACAGAAGCCCAAGCTCATGGAATTGTTGATCTTGTAGCGGTCGAATAAAACGAATAAAAATAGTTAACCATTTGATATTTTATCTTGTTAGGGGGTTTACCTTTTATTTTATTATATTAACTTCTATTATTATTATATATTATTATTATATTTCTATTATATTAAATAGAAATAATTCATAATCATTCGCTTCGGTTAGGATTGATCTAAACCAGCCCATTATGTATATGATTCAGCATGCCAACTATTAAACAACTTATTAGAAACACAAGACAGCCAATCAAAAACGTCACGAAATCCCCCGCTCTTCGGGGATGTCCTCAGCGCCGAGGAACATGTACTAGGGTGTATGTGTGACTCGTTCAGATTATAGAATTGAATAAAAGCAAATGAAAGGAAATAATTTTTTCCAGTATAAATGATCAGTACCAGTGAATAGGATAAAATGGAAGAACTCCAGTCATTATTGAAAAATACCTATTTATCTATTGTGTATGAAATTTATGGTTTCTATTGGTGTAAATTCGATTTAAGATGATAAAAATTTCCCATTGGTAGCGAACGTTATCCATTAAGCGGGAAATCTTATATTTAGAGCAAATAAATTATGCTCCCATTCTTTGAAGAACGGACTAACAGGGTCAGCTATCCAGCTAACCTTCAAAATTAAATACTGTTACTGTATAGGTGGATCTCATTGTGAAAGACCCATTACTGGATAATTCATGGGTAGAGCCAACAAATTTGAACTGTACAAGTTATCAATAACATTCAATAAATGAAGTAAAGGGCTCCGGTGTATAGAAAGGACCTCACCGTTTAAAAAGTAACCATAGAAACGAAGGAACCCACTATTTCTTTATTCATCTATATTTAAATTGAATTTACATTCTTTTTTTTTTGATATATACAATTTCTTATTTTTTTGTCTTGTTTCAAGGCGAAATGTCTAAAACTAAAAAAAAAAAAGAAAAAATCGTGGTCGGGAAGGTTATAGTAGCAAAAGCCATTGGGATTTTTATTTTATACATTGGAAAAATCCGTTTTGTTATTAATAGAAAGGCTAAAAGAATAACTCAAAAAAAGAAAATCAATTAGTAATTAGTTATTCATCAAAGTTTCATTTATTCAATGACTAGAGTTAAACGAGGATATATAGCTCGGAACCGTAGAAAAAAAATGCGTTTATTTGTAAAAACTTTTCGAGGGGCTCATTCAAGACTTACTCGAACTATTGCTCAACAGAAAATAAGAGCTTTGGTTTCGGCTCATCGGGATAGAGATAGGCAAAAGAGAGATTTTCGTCGTTTGTGGATCACTCGGATAAACGCAGTAATTCGCGAAAGGGGGGTATATTATAATTATAGTAAATTCATACACAATCTGCACAAGAGACAGTTGCTTCTTAATCGTAAAATACTTGCACAAATAGCTATATTAAATAGGAATTGTCTTTATATGATTTCCAATGAAATCATAAAAAAAGAAGATTGGAAAGAATCCCCCGAAATTATTTAAATGAAGTTCCCCGGAGTTTAGTCTCCGGGAGGATATAGTCTGATAAAATACAAAAAAGAAATAAATAAAAATCAACAAATTCAAAATTAAAAAAATTTATTCCCCAATCAAACCTAGATTTTTTTAGAACAAAACATCAATCCATGTTTGAGTTCAAATTCGAATTTTGATTCAATTACAATTAAATAAAGAGTAAGCCTATTATTTATTTTTGGTTCTAAAACTAGCAGTTCTAGCAGTCGACTCGATTCTTTCAAATTGTTTCTCATTATTAAGAAAAGGTAACAAAGATAAAATACGAGCTTGTTTTATAGCAATAGTAATTAATCGTTGTTGTTTCAAGGTCAATCTATTTACTCTTCTAGATAATATTTTTCCCTGTTCACTAATAAATCGGCTAATTAAACTCATGTTTCTATAATCAATTCGATCCCCCGATTGGATCGAGGGCAAACGCCTACGAAAAGATCGCTTAGATTTAATAAAGGGTCGCTTGGATTTATCCATAGTTTGTTTAGTTTATTCCTTATACCGAAAATCCTATTTCGGCTGGACCTTAAAAAAATTAGAATTAAGAAATAGGATTTGGTTTGTTTATTTCGATTTTTTTATTTATTTTTAATATATTAATATAAATAATTATATAATGAAAATCGTTTTGTCTCCTTCCGTGAAAGGATGATAGACAGACGTTTTGGTTCGATCTATTTCTTTATCTCTCCGTGAATTGTATGTTTGCAACAATAGGGACAGAATTTTCGCAATTCCAACCGACTAGGCGTATTGTGTCGATTCTTTTGAGTAATATATCTGGAAATGCCCTTTGATTCCTTATTAACACTCTTTCGAACACAACTGGTACATTCCAAAATTACTTTTACTCGGGCATCTTTACCCTTAGCCATCAACCTAACCTCCGTTTTATTTTTGATTCAAGCAACTTTTTTCATTTTCGACCCGAAGTGAAGAAGAAAGAAAAAGAAAAAAATATAGAAATTGCTAACTCGAAATACAATTAGAAAGATTTCGTTGCAATCATATAGGGTAATATTAATAGTAAATAAATTAAGAAATACGACGTAATCAAACGGTTTCTAACTCTATTTCTAATCACAGTATTTCATTTAAGTATCTTGTATGATACTCTTATCCTAGATCCACATTTTCATTTCCGTTCTAACTCTTTCTCTTTTTTTTTTAGAAATTTTCATTCGAACCTTAAGTCAAGTTTTGATGAGGTTGAATCTACTTTTCTTCTTTCTCTCCTATTTATTCTAATATATTATTTGAATATTTTTTTCAAATAAAAAGAGAAAGAAGAAAGAAAAGGGAGGAGGGATTAGTCACAGATAGTTGATTTTATCTCTAATATTCGTTACTCCCTCTCCATGTCAATAACTAGAATGAAAAAAAAGGGAATGTCAACGCATCTGGGAAAAAACGATTGATTTCTATTAATAAACCAGCTAAAGACCCAAACCATAGAGTGCTTAGTACCGGCGCCACGGAAAGATATGTTTTAAAATCTCGCATTGAAAATCCTCCTTCTTTATTAATATATAAACAAAGTAATACATATCTAATCTACGATCAAATGCATATCATATTATAGTTAAAGTTAAAGACTACTTGTGTTTGTACACGAAATCCCTAAGCTAAGTCAAATTAAAATGTACATTAATCCTGTAGATAAGATATTTTTTTTTAAGAAAAAAAGTAACATACCCCTTCCCACTAAATATTCCCGAAAAGTCTTTTTTTTACTTTACAACAGATTTCTTTTTCATATATATCCCAATACTTTTATTATACCTTATAAGAGACCAAAAAGAAGAAATGACAAGATATATTATCTATGTATATAGATATAGGAAATAACGATGTGGAAAACACGACAGGGATTCTTTAAAATTACACTATAAAAACCAATTGAATTGAAAGGGATGTAGCGCAGCTTGGTAGCGCGTTTGTTTTGGGTACAAAATGTCACGGGTTCAAATCCTGTCATCCCTACCTAATTACTTTTCCTCTGAGAAGTAAGGAGGAATTAATTGAAATCTATTAAAAAATGAATCTCGCATTTTTTTTATCATACTCTATAGTGTTTGCATGCCAGATGTAGATGTAGTTTTGTATTACAAAAAAAGTTTTCTTTACAGTCTTATATATTGTGATAAGAAAGCGCTCTTAGTTCAGTTCGGTAGAACGTGGGTCTCCAAAACCCGATGTCGTAGGTTCAAATCCTACAGAGCGTGATTCCATTCTTGTTAGGTTGAATTGAATTTATCGAATTAGACTGAAATAACTGAACAGTAATATAAATTTTACCTCCTCCTTTCGCTAATGCACAGGAGGTCAATCAAAAAAAGATTTGTTAATTAATCAAAGATCCAACTGATCGCCACGTCTGTATTGTAAATATGCAGTTACGAATAATCCAGCCAAAGTAATAGGAATTAGACCTAAGACGATTCCAAATAGAAAAACTTCAATCATTTCAATTCGTTTGAAACAAAAAAAAGAAAGGTAATATCTA